ATAAACTAAAATTCTTGTTAATTCCTTTTGAAGACCCCTTACCCCATAGAGATATGGAATAGAAAGAAGTATTTTGATTGCCACTATAATTTTGAAAATGAACATTTAAATGACCTTCAAACGTAAGTAAATAGATGCGAAACATATAAAATGCGGTTAATCCTGCGGTAGCCCAAGCTATTATTGCGAAAATTGGCGAATACAACCAACTATCATTAAGAATTTCATCTTTTGACCAAAAACAAGCAAGAGGCGGAATACCACAAAGAGAAAGTGTACCTAATAAAAAAGAGGTTTTAGTAATCGGTACATGTTTTGTTAAACCACCCATAAAAACCATATTCTGACTTTTATCCGGAGAATAGCCAACAACAGTTTCCATTGAATGAATAATGGACCCAGACCCTAAAAATAATAATGCTTTGGAATAAGCATGAGTAATCAAATGAAATAAAGCACTTCGATAAGACCCCATTCCTAGAGCTAACATCATATAACCCAATTGAGACATTGTCGAATAGGCTAAACCCCTTTTAATGTCTTTTTGAGCAAGAGCTAAAGTAGCTCCTAATAATAATGTGATTATGCCTATCAACGAGATTAAATTCATTATATAGGGTATAACCATGAAAAGAGGGAGAAGGCGAGCTACAAGAAAGATCCCCGCTGCTACCATAGTAGCAGCGTGTATAAGAGCCGAAATAGGAGTGGGTCCCTCCATAGCATCGGGTAACCACACATGAAGGGGAAATTGTGCAGATTTAGCAACTGCACCGGTAAATAATAAAGCAGCACACAAAATAACAAAGGAAAAGTTGACTTCATTATTATAAATCAAGTTATTGAGTATTTCGAATAAATCCTGAAATTCAAAACTACCTGTTATACAATAAAACCCTAAAATTCCTAATAATAAACCAAAATCCCCTACACGATTAGTTACAAATGCTTTTTGACAAGCATTTGCTGCAGGAGGTCGCGTAAACCAAAACCCTATTAATAGATAGGAACACATTCCAACTAATTCCCAAAAAAAATAAATTTGTATCAAATTTGAACTAGTAACTAATCCCAACATGGAAGTACTGAAAAAACTCATATAAGCAAAAAATCTCAAGTATCCTTGATCGTGAGCCATATAATTATCACTATAAATAAGAACCATGATTCCAACAGTAGTGATTAACATTGACATAATAGAAGTAAGTGGATCGATCAAGCAGCCAAATTCTAAAGAAAAATCATTATCGAGTGTCCAAGACCATACATATTGGTGGATAGAACTGCTATTTATTTGCTGAATAGACAGATTAATTGAAAAAATCATGACTATACTTAACAATAAGATACTTGGAAAAGCCCACATACGACGAAGATTTTTCGTTGCTGTCGGAAAAAAAAGAAGTCCCACTCCTATTAACATAGGAATTGGAAGTGGAACAAAAGGTAAAATCCACCCATATTGATATGTCTGTTGCATAAAAAAATTGAAATTCGTAATTAAATTTTTCCGATTTATCGGACCTTACTTCTTTTGAAAGGAGTCAATAAAAAAATGAAAAAATGCACTAAGCTTAACCTAACTTAAATATAAAAAAGAAAAATTTTTCATTTTTCTTTCTTTTTACTTATTCTTTCTCTTTCTGAATTTCTTCTAAATATTTCAAATATTCAAATCAAGAAGTTACAATTGGTCAAATCATATAAAAGACAAAGATTAATTATGAGTCTCCTTCGAATTTGAAAATGCAAGTCAAAATTTGACAAGTTACTAAAAATATTCTTCTTGTTTTTTATTTTTTAGAAAAATTTTATGCGATTTTACCATATCGTTCATATTCCATTCTTTTAGAATTTTAGAAAAAAAATTATCTAGAAAAGCGCAGATTTTTTTAAACAATAGATGTCTTTCACATCCAGCTATACCAATGAGTAATCTCTTAATTTTTATTTAAATGGCAGTTCCAAAAAAACGTACTTCTGCATCAAAAAAGCGTATTCGTAAAAATTTTTGGAAAAGGAAAGGCTATTGGTCAGCGTTAAAAGCGTTTTCTTTAGGGAAATCTCTTTCTACCGGGATTTCAAAAAGTTTTTTTGTGCGACAAACAAATAAAATAAAAAAATAAGTTATTAAGAAATAAAACAGAACACCTTATAAAAATCTAAATTGACCTGACTTAAAAATTAAATTCTTCCGTTTCAAAAAGACAATTCTCAAATTCCATTTCCTGTTGAATTAATTCATAGGAAATGGAATTCTTCTGTTTTACTTTTACTTTAAACCGAATTTAAACAAAGTCTTTTTTTTTTAACAAAAAAACACAAGATACTCACTTTCTTTTTAATAGATTTTCTTTCCAGAATAGGAGTCTTATTTCCCCCAGCAACTTATTTGTACTATAAAATATTTTTTTTTGCACAACTTTCTTACTTTTCTTTTGGATTTTCTGTAAATTCTTATATAGAATAGAGCCCATATATCTCTGGCCATCAATTCACGCAAAAACACTTAGTGTAAATTTTATGGATAAATATGTGTGAATTTTGAATAATCTAAAATAGGTTTTTTTGTTCATTGATAAAACTTATTTTTTGGTTGTACTTTTTAAAATTAAATAAATCAAAAACATTTAATTTAAAAAATGTTTTTTAGAGGAAAGGTTCTATCCCTTAATTGATAGTAAGACTTTTTGGTTTTACAAGAATTCAAGTAAAGAAGATTCTCAAATACACAATAAAACTAAAACCCTAAACTAAAATAATGAACGTTCAAGGACATATTTGAACAGATTTTATTCATTGATTTGAATCTTTCCTGAAAATATTGCACCCAATTGAATTCTTAAATCTAGACGATTGCTTATTTATAGGCTATTATGAGGTCAAGACAAGCCGCTATGGTGAAATTGGTAGACACGCTGCTCTTAGGAAGCAGTGCTAGAGCATCTCGGTTCGAGTCCGAGTGGCGGCATGTCATTTCCTAAAAAAAGAAAATAGATCCTATAATGAATAATAATGAATAATGAATTCAATTGCCGATTTCGATTTTATAATTAAGGAACTCTTTTTATGATATTTTCAACTTTAGAGCATATATTAACTCATATTTCTTTTTCGACTGTTTCAATTCTAATTACAATTCATTTGATAACCTTTTTTGTCGATGAAATCGTAAAACTATATGATTCATCCGAAAAGGGCATGATAACTACTTTTTTGTGTATAACAGGATTATTAATTTCTCGTTGGATTTATTCGAAACATTTTCCACTAAGTGATTTAAATGAATCGTTAATCTTTCTTTCATGGAGTTTTTCCTTTATTTATATAGTTCCGTATTTCAAAAAAAATCAAAATATTCTAAGCACAATAATAGGTCCAAGTGCTATTTTTTCCCAGGGCTTTGCTACCTCAGGCCTTTTAACTGAAATACACGAATCCACTATATTAGTACCTGCTCTTCAATCCGAGTGGTTAATAATGCACGTAAGTATGATGATATTGGGATATGTGGCCCTTTTATGTGGATCATTATTATCAGTATCACTTCTAGTCATTACAGTTCGAAAAAATAGAAAATTTTTTTCTACGAGTAATCATTTATTAAATTTAAATAAGTCATTTTTCCTTGATAAAGTCGAATACATGAATGAAGAAAAAAATATTTTTAAAAAAACTTCTTTTTTTTCTCCAAGGAATTATTATAAGTCGCAATTGATTCAACAATTGGATTATTGGAGTTATCGGATTATTAGTCTAGGATTTCTCTTTTTAACGATAGGAATTCTTTCTGGAGCAGTATGGGCTAATGAAGCATGGGGGTCCTATTGGAGTTGGGACCCAAAAGAAACTTGGGCTTTTATTACTTGGATCATATTTGCAATTTATTTACATACTCAAACAAATCTAAAATTGAAGGGTACAAATTCAGCAATTGTAGCGTTTATTGGATTTCTTATAATTTGGATATGCTATTTTGGAGTAAATCTATTAGGAATAGGATTACATAGTTATGGTTCATTTACATTAACATCTAATTAAATTCAAAAAGGAGTTCTTACCACTTACCAATAGGAATAGAAAAGCATATAACGCATATCAAACTTTGTGTGAACTAGGGAGAGCCTCGCGAATCAAAGTAACGGGTCTCTCCCTAGTTCACACAAAGTTTTTTTACTTAACACAAGAGAAGAAAAAGCGTTCTTTTTGTCATTGTACAACGAACCTTTTTATAAATGATAAGATTTTTTTCATTTTTTTATTTATAAAAAAACTATCTAAAAAAATAATTAGATAGGATAACTTCAACCTTTTCAACTGATAGTGAAAGAACGAAATCGGGGTACATACCAATACCTAGTACGGGTAAAAAAAAGGAGATCGAAAGAAATAACTCTCGCGGCCCAGAATCAAAAAAATAAAGGTTTGGGCCATTAAATATCTTGTATCCATAGAACATCTGGCGTAACATAGATAATAAATAAATAGGGGTTAATATAATTCCAATTGCCATTACAAAAGTAATTAGGATTTTTGTCATTAAAAGAAATTTTGGACTAGTAATTAGTCCAAAAAATACTATTAATTCGGCAACAAAACCACTCATACCTGGTAATGCGAGGGAGGCCATCGAAAAGCTACTGAATATCGTGAACATTTTTGGCATTGGGATAGCTATTCCACCCATTTCGTCAAGATAAAGAAGACGTATTCTATCATAAGTTGTTCCAGCCAAGAAAAAAAGCGCAGCACCGATAAATCCATGAGAGATTATTTGTAAAAGGGCTCCGTTGAGTCCCATATCTGTGATAGAACCAATTCCTATAATTATAAAACCCATATGAGATACAGAGGAATAGGCTATTCTTTTTTTTAAATTTCGTTGACCAAGAGATGTTGAAGCTGCATAGATTATTTGTACTGCGCCCACTATTATTAACCAAGGAGAAAATAGAGAATGAGCATGAGGAAATAATTCCATATTGATTCGAACTAATCCA